TTTTTTGTTATAGAAGAATTTGAGTTACCAACGCAACGTAGTCAACTCCATTCGTTAGAACAGCTTCCATTGAGTCTCTGCACCTATCCTTTTTTATTCTCTTTTTTAAACCCTTGTTTTTCAAAAAATAAAGATTTGGCTCAGGATTGCCCATTTTTAGTTCCAGGGTTTCTCTGAATTTGGAAGTTTTCACTTAGCAGGTTTCCATACTAAGGCTCAATCCAATCAAGTCCGTAGCGTCTACCAATTTCGCCATATCCCCCTTTTAGACTTTTAGACAAGAATCCAGTTGTAATTTTACCCAACTTTTTCATTTATCTTGGAACCATTGAGTTCATTATATAATGATTCCTATATTAAAAAATTGTGTATGCCTATTTTATTTTTTTGGCTATCCCCTCTCGTTCCACCTCTATTGTATGAATCATCTTTGTTTCAATCAGAAATGATTCTATCATTGATGTATCCACAATTCAATATAGAGAGGTATATACCACATATATATACGTCCCCCTCCCCTTTTATTTTTAGAGTGTGCTTTGGAATACTGGAAGGGTCGATATTCTTCCTTATTGTTTTTTTTTGTCCTATCTTCATCCTTTTTCGAACGAAATCAGAGGAATGTCTTATTATAATTTTTATTGTTGTATCTTTATCCTTATTTTATACTTTTCTTAGGACTGGTCCGCTATAATATGAATATAATTAACCTTATTTGTTATAACTATTCTCAAATCTAAAAAAGGAATTCCAATTTTTTGGTATTTTCAATATCTTATTATTAGAAATTATTATAAAAAATTTCTTTTTTTATATTTCGAATTTATTATATTATATAATGGAATGTAAAAAATATATATTAAATATATATAGCTAAATAATGTAAATTCGAAATATAAAAAATATAAAAATAACAGCAATGTAAATGTATATCATCAATAATTATTATGTATAATAATAAAATTGAAATTAGTCATATATTTTATTTCTGTTACATTATTAGGATAGAATTCTATTTAGTCATATTATTCTATTTATTTATTAAATATATTATTAATATTTGCATATTAATTTTCTATTTTTTTATTAGTTATATTATGTTATGGATAGAATTATGAACTAGAATATATAATATATAGTTTATATTAAATAGTTTATATTAAATATATAATATATATAGTTCATACGAACTTTACAGCTAATAGCGGGGATCCGGTAGTCTCTTGAATTCCTATGCATTATTTCTGTTATGTGAGCCCGCTTAGCTCAGAGGTTAGAGCATCGCATTTGTAATGCGATGGTCATCGGTTCGAGTCCGATAGCCGGCTTTTTTCTCTATCGATTTTTCCATAATTGAGAATCTCTCCATTTCTACAAACGTTGAGTCACTAATCTATTATGTCGTGGTAATTCTAAAAAAAAAAGTTGATTAGATCCAATTAGATTTATATTTTATATATATAATAAATCATAAAACAGAGCCTTAATCTTCTTTATATATATATATATATACAACAAAAAATCTGGATATTAACACAATATATTTCATTCTATATAGATTTCGCTTTGCTTTGTTTATTCTTTAGTTCAGTCTTAATTTTGATTTCTTCTGTAAAATGAATGAAATTTCAATAAAATAAAAAGGAGTCTTTACTTTATGTCTCGTTACCGAGGACCTCGTTTCAAAAAAATACGCCGTCTGGGGGCTTTACCGGGATTAACTAGTAAAAGACCTAGATCCGGAAGTGATCTTAAAAACCCATTGCGTTCCGGGAAAAGATCGCAATATCGTATTCGTTTAGAAGAAAAACAGAAATTGCGTTTTCATTATGGTCTGACAGAGCGACAATTACTTAGATATGTGCATATCGCTGGAAAAGCCAAAGGGTCAACAGGCCAGGTTTTACTACAACTACTTGAGATGCGGTTGGATAATATCCTTTTTCGATTGGGTATGGCTTCGACCATTCCCGGAGCCAGGCAATTAGTTAACCATAGACATATTTTAGTTAATGGTCATATAGTGGATATACCAAGTTATCGTTGCAAACCCCGAGATATTATTACTACGAAGGATAAACAAAGATCAAAAGCTCTGATTCAAAATTATATTGCTTCATCTCCTCAGGAAGGAGTGCCAAACCATTTGACTATTGACTCATTCCAATATAAAGGCTTAGTAAATCAAATAATAGATAGTAAATGGGTCGGTTTAAAAATAAATGAGTTGTTAGTCGTAGAATATTATTCTCGTCAGACTTGAACCTAACGAACATAACAAGAAAAGGGGTTTAGACAATTCTGTCCCCTTTTCGACGAAGGAAATAGATCTAAGGGCCTTAATCCGTATTTTGTTATTCACGTATTACAAATTGATACGCAGTAGAATTTTTTTTTTCTCTTTCCACAAGATTTTTCTTTTACGTACCCATACCACAGTAATTAGGAATCATAATTTTATATCAAATAAAGCTGTTGGAATAATATAATGATATTCGTT